AAGAAAGAAGGCGAGTCGTTCTGCTAATTCCCCATTCTCCAATCAGTCCTTCCCATGGGTTAGTGTCCCACCAAATAATTGGAGGAGTGAAATCCTAATCTAATTCAAAAAAAGCAGTAAGTCCAAGGAAATAAACTAATAAAAAATACGTATTTTTTTTCGGATTAAACAAAGGGATTCGCAAATAAAAGTGCTAACGCTACAACCAGTCCATAAATTGTTAAAGCTTCCATAAAAGCCAGACTAAGCAATAAAGTACCTCGTATTTTTCCCTCCGCCTCGGGCTGTCTCGCGATCCCTTCTACAGCTTGGCCCGCAGCAGTACCTTGACCAACCCCAGGTCCAATAGAAGCAAGCCCGACGGCCAACCCAGCAGCAATAACGGAAGCGGCAGAAATCAGTGGATTCATGATAAGTTCCTCACACCAAAATAAGTAAATAGTTAATGATACGATCAACCAATAAATTATGACTTAATTATTCCATCGCTAAGATCTATACAGTCGAAGGAAATAAGAACTCGGAATTGAAGTAATAATATTATTATTGAATTATCAGAACGGCTTCGATATTTCTTTTTTAGTTTTTATTCACAGAATTTTTTTGAATCCATACCATTCTTTTTGAATTTTTCGTTTTTTCTTATTTTCTTGATTGAATCTCTTTATTCAATAGTCACTTTATTTTATTCATTTAATATTCAATTCACAACTACAAAGGAAATGGAGGGGATTCCATTGGAATTCCTATCTAAATTCACAGTAATAGAGCCGCTTAGATATTACATATATAACTAATTAATATCTAATATTACATATACATGTGTTTCTTGGATAACGTAAATCAACCATTCATATCTTACATTCAATCGGATTATAGAATCATTCTTCGAAACATTCACAAGAGTTGTCTTATACTAATTAGAGTACATACATCTAGTTCGGCCCCCCCTAACCAATCCATTTTTTTTTATAAATTTGAATTTAGTTTTTTGTAAATCTTTATTTTTTCTTTTTTACTCGCCGACGCAGGTACAATCAATCTACATGGACAAATTCGTTAGATCGAATCGTTGCATCGAAATAGAAGTATTTGATTGATCTAAGTTCAGGTAATTTATTATTTATTAAAATTCTCTTTTGGTCAACCGTTTAATTGGATGAAATCAACTTGAATGGGAATTTTTCTATATAACAATAGCATCTTTTTTAAAATAGCACACTATAATACTATAAGTATTACAATCCTAATTATTATTCAGATTATGATTACTAATATCTAATAATATTGGATATTGGAATTAAATGAACAAAACAATATAAAGATAGTATTCATTGGGGGGGGGGATAAATAGACCGAACTGGAATTTTAGGAAAAAGATCTTTTCGATCTCTTTCCTTTTTTTTACTTCCCCTTTTGTTTGTTGCAATTCCCTAATACCGCTAATATCTTATTTTTGACTATTACTTCTATACTTTATATAGTTTATATTTATATAATTTATCTATTTATTTTTATATATTATGCTCCTTAAGCAGATTACCTTGATACGCACATATATTGCGTAAGGCTTAAACCAAAAAAAGACTATTTCGAAAACTAGTCAATGATGACCCTCCATGGATTCGCCTATATAAGCCGCAGCTAAAGTTGCAAAAATAAGAGCTTGAATACCGCTTGTAAATAATCCAAGTAACATGACGGGTATAGGAACCACTGAAGGTACTAAAGAAACAAGAACAAGAACTACTAATTCATCAGCTAATATATTTCCGAAAAGTCGAAAACTAAGTGATAGGGGTTTTGTGAAATCTTCTAAAATATTAATGGGTAAAAGGATTGGAGTTGGTTGAATGTATTTACCAAAATAACCTAATCCTTTTTTACTAAGACCCGCATAGAAATATGCTACTGACGTGAGTAAAGCTAAAGCAACAGTAGTATTTATATCATTTGTAGGCGCGGCTAATTCCCCATGAGGTAACTGTATGATTTTCCAAGGTAAAAGAGCACCCGACCAATTCGAAACAAAAATAAATAGAAACAAAGTTCCAATAAAGGGAACCCATGGACCGTATTCTTCGCCAATCTGAGTTTTGCTCACATCTCGAATGAATTCAAGAACATATTCGAAGAAATTCTGACTGTCAGTAGGAATGGTTTGTGGATTACGAACAGCTATAATGGCTGAACCTAATAAGATAGCAATTACAACCCAAGAAGTAATAATTACTTGGGCATGGACTTGAAAACCTCCTATTTTCCAATAGAAATGTTGGCCGACTTCCACACCGGATATATCGTATAAGCCTTTTAGTGTGTTGATATAACATAATAGAACATTCATATTGCCCTCTGAAAAAAATAGAACTTTAAAAAGAATTATTTTGATTCAACCTTCTCTTTTTTCGACTTGCCTAGTTGACTTATATATATTTGTATACCAATTAATTACATAATATCCCTAGTTACTTGTATCTCTTTTAGGAATCATAACCGATTTCATAAATCTATGGAGTTCCCAAAATAATTTTTTTATTTTATTATTCATTATTAATATGAATCAAGGATTTCGTATATAACTAGAACGACCCTCACAAATTGCAAATACTAATTTGTTAAGAATTAATCGGATTGAAGCTATCGCGTCATCATTTGCTGGGATCGAAATATCAGCGAGACCTGGGTCACAATTTGTATCGATTAAACAAATCGTTGGAATTCCCAAAATCATACATTCTCGAAGAGCCATATATTCTTCTTGCTGATCAACGATTATTACAATATCGGGTAATCCAGTCATATATTTGATCCCGCCCAGATATGTTTGCAAGTGAGATAATTGTCTCTTCAACATAGCTGAATCTCTTTTCGGAAGACGATTGAGTCTCCCCATCTTTTGTTCCGTTCTCAAGTCCCTGAACTTATGAAGTATCGTTTCCGTAGTATACCAATTCGTTAACATACCGCCTAGCCATTTTTTATTAACATAATGACAACGGGCCCTTATTGCAGCCCGTGCTACTGAATCGGCTGCTTTATTTTTGGTACCAACAATTAAGAATTGCTTTCCCCTACTTGCTGTATCAAAAACTAAATCACAAGCTTCTGATAAAAAACGGGCAGTTCTAATAAGATTTATAATATGAATACCTTTACGCTTTGAAGAGATATAAGGTTCCATTCTAGGATTCCATTTACTAGTACCATGACCAAAATGAACTCCTGCTTCCATCATTTCTTCCAAATGGATGTTCCAATATCTTCTTGTCATTTATTTATCCGCACCTCCTTTCTTTTTATTAAAAAAAAGAGAGACGGGGTGCCCTGAAATAGAAATAAATAATTGTTCCGATGGAACCTTCGTTTCTACCTCTAACGGATATTGGCCATTGATACACGATTCAAACCATTAATATTAATTTCTTTCTATTCTATTTGTTATTTTATTATCTTTATTACTATATACCAAATAAAAATAAAAAATAAAAAAATGACCGCAAATACAAATAGCTAAAAAGAAAGGGGGTGAATCCGCTCTTAGGAATCATTCAACCCTCGAAATGATTGTCTCAGTGTATCGTGTAAATTCCTTGAAATGAAAAAATCAAATAATTCTCTGTGGTGGAACAAAATATCTCGCATTTCTGCCTCGAATAGTTTATTGTTTTTGGTTTCCAAAGGAATGTTGGTATGTTGCCTTGAACGTTGCACTAATCCGTTGAATCCCGTACCAACGGGTATCATCCCCCCTAGAACAACGTTCTCTTTCAGACCTTTCAACCAATCGATACGACCCCGGAGAGCGGCTTTTGCTAAAACTCGAGCAGTTTCTTGAAAACTTGCTTCGGATATAAAACTTTGAGTATTTAGAGATGCTTTCGTTATTCCCAATAAGATAGCTCGGTAACAGATCGCTTCTTCCAAAGCGCGCCCTGTTCGTTCCGCCCGCAACAATTCAATCAGTTCTCCGGGTGAAAAAACATTAGACATTCCCTCTTCTGAAACCAACACTTTTGATGTTATTTGACGCACAATAATTTCTATATGTCGATTATGAATCTGCACCCCCTGAGATCTATAAACTTTTTGGATCTTATTAACCAAAGAGATACGCCCTTGCGCTATAGTTAGCTCAGCACCAATCAAGAATCTCCAAGGAATTCCAATAATTTTTGTTATACTCTTGTTCCAACCCTCCATTCTCTTTTCTAGGTTCATCGATATTGAATCAATCGAACGCACTTCTAACACTTGTTCCACTTTTGGAAGACCTTGCGTTATATCCCTAGATCTCGATTTTTCATATATAAATGTAACTAATGTATCTCCTTTGTAAAGGATTTCTCCATAATGGCCATGAACGGTTGCTCCCGGAGTGGCCAAATAAGCTTTAGCCGATCTTATTACTACAGAGTCAATTTGAACAATTAGAACTTGACCCGATTTTAAGTGCGGTCCGTTTTTGGATATACATAAATTTTCACAAATAAACTGCCCAAGGCTAATTATTCTAGACGCTTCTTCACAATAATTATGATGGAGAAAATTCCAATTCAAATTGAATGGGTTCAAAACGATGTTACCGCGCGGATCGGGATTATTATAAATAGAAACCCTACCATTTTCATCCATTAAATAATATTTAAGCACTTGAAAAGTCTGTTTGAAATTGTCAAGTTGTAAATATTTAGTTCCCGAGATCTGATTATAAGTTATTAAATGGTAAAATGAATAAAAATGCGCAATTTGAGGGGTTCTTCCTAATCCTAAAGGTCCCAAGGAATTCCTAATTGGAATTAGACTATCTCTTTTCATTGATTCTTTTTTTATTACATCATTGTAATATTTTACATCGTTGAATGGACCCATTTGAAAACAATTAGATGCTGACAAAATTATAAAAGACTGGCATTCCTTATTCCTCTTCAACAACGTACGAATAGTTACTTGATTTTGGCTAAGTGATTGTTGAATCCCTGCCTTGGAAGAAATAGAAT